AAGGATTCTTTTTGTACCCCCCCAGACCTTGTATACATAGTATCATAATACATAGTATCATAAACGGAAAGACTCTGTATGTCCAAATGAAATCGATCTCAACGGACCCCTCGTTACTGCCCATAGGAGAAAGAATAGGTAGGGATGACAGGATTTGAACCCGTGACATTTTGTACCCAAAACAAACGCGCTACCAAGCTGCGCTACATCCCTTTCAATTGGTATACAGTGTCATTGTATAGAATCCCTGTCTTGTTTTCCACATCATTATTTCCCCATTGAGATACAATCTATCTTGACATTTCTTCTTTTTGGTCTCATAGAACGCGTATAACCTATAAAATATTATAAATATATAGAATTATATGCATATTAAAAAGAAAAGAATTCTATTCTATAGATAGATATGAAATAGATAGATATGGAAATCTAACGTATAAATAAATGAATACTTATCAGTAATACTCAGGAGGTGTGGGACGCCCTTTATCCGTTTTAAGGAAAGGGAAATCTTAGTGTTATTGACATTGACCAGGTCGTGGTATATATCCGTTTTTGTTAGGGATTCCGCGTACAAATAAAATACAAGCGATCCTTAACGACATCTGCATCTGATCATATATGTATTCCAATAAAGAAGGAGGATTTTCAATGCGCGATCTAAAAACATATCTCTCCGCGGCACCTGTGCTAAGTACTCTATGGTTCGGGTCTTTAGCGGGTCTATTGATAGAGATCAATCGTTTCTTCCCGGATGCGTTGACATTCCCCTTTTTTCATTCTAGTTATTGACATGGGAACGGATGAAGAAGATTAGCGATACAATAAATTATCTGTGACTAAGACCTCTTCCTCTCTCTCTTTCTTTGTTTTCTTATTTTTTTCCATTTTTTGAGGATAAAGAAAGGAGGACAGAAAAAGAATCAAAGTGGATTCAACCTCAGCGAAACTCACGGTTAGGCTCGAATTCATAGAGGGAGTACGAAAATAGAAATAATGGGTCTAGGGTAAAAAAAGCGTACAAGATACTTAAATGAAATACTCTACTAGGATTCGAAATAATTGAGAGTTAAAAATCATTGTATTACTTCTTTACTCTATTGATTGCAACGAAATCGTTCCTAATCAGATTTCGGGTTAGCAACTTCTATTTTTTTCCTTTTTTTTTTCTTCGTTTCGGATTGAAAATAGAAGAGTTGAGTGAATCCAAAATGCAAAGGAGGTTCATGGCCAAGGGTAAAGATGTCAGAGTCAGAGTTATTTTGGAATGTACCAGTTGTGTCCGAAACAGTGTTAATAAGGAATCGCCGGGCATTTCCAGATATATTACTCAAAAGAATCGACACAAGACACCTAGTCGATTGGAATTGAGAAAATTCTGCCCCTATTGTTACAAGCATACAATTCATGGGGAGATAACGAAATAGCTCGAACGGAACTGCCACCTTTCCCAGTAACAAGAACAAATTACATAACATATAATAATAATATATATAAATATAAACAAATCAAATCCTATTTCGGTCGGATCCCAAATTCGAATTCAAAAATAGGATTTTAGAGATAAGGACTAAATAAACCATGGATAAATCCAAGCGACCCTTTCTGAAATCCAAGCGACCCTTTCTGAAATCTAAGCGACCCTTTCTGAAATCCAAGAAACCCTTTCTGAAATCGAAATCCAAGCAATCTTTTCGTAGGCGTTTGCCCCCAATTGGAGCGGGGGATCGAATTGATTATAGAAATATGAGTTTAATTAGTCACTTTCTTAGTGAACAAGGAAAAATATTATCTAGACGAGTGAATCGATTGACCTTGAAACAACAACGATTAATTACGCTTGCTATAAAACAAGCTCGTATTTTAGCTTTGTTACCTTTTCTTACTAAGGATAAGGGGAAACCGTTTGAAAGAACCAAGTCAATCCCTAGGACTAAAGGTCCTAGAACCGGAAAAAAAAGAGGCCTACGGCCACAATGGAATAAAACAGAAACAGAAACACAATGGAATAAAACACAATGGAATAAAACTTCCAGGAATAAAAATTCCAATCTCCAACCCAACTAGGGTTGATGTTTTGTTCGAAAAATGAGAGAACCCAGATTGGATTGTCACGTCGGAAGAAACAAAAAAGAATCCGAATCGGGGAAGAAAAAGAAGAAATATTTCATTTTTTTTTAGTGAATCGTGTTCGTTCATTTTGACTACCTTATCCTATTAATTGATACTCTACCTTCCCGGAGTTCATTCTCCGGGGAACTTCGTTTAAACCCTTCCCTTCAAAATCAAAATGAATGATCTCATTGGAAATCATGGAAAGACAATTTCGATTTGATATAGCGATTTGTGCTAGTATTTTACGATTAAGAAGCAATTGCTTCTTGTGCAGATTGTGTATAAATATACTATAACTATAGAATACCTTAATCTCACGAATTACTGCATTTATACGAGTGATCCACAAACGGCGAAAATCTCTCTTTTTCCTGCCCCTATCCCGATGAGCAGAACCCAAAGCTCTCGTTTTCTGTTGAGTCATAGCTCGAGTAAGTCTTGAATGAGCCCCTCGAAAAGTTGATGAAAATAGACGCATTTTTGTTCTACGTCTCCGAGCTATATATCCTCGTCTAATTCTGGTCATTGAATCCAATTCAACTTTGATGAATAACTAATTGCTTTCTTTTCTTTCAGTCATTCTTTTCCCCCCCTCCCGGTCTATTAATAACAAAACGGATTCTTCCGATGTATAAAAAAAAATTCCAATGGCTTTTGCTACGATGACCTTCCCAGCCACTATTTTTTCCAGGCATTTCACCTCGAAATAAGAAATTCGATTGATCAAAAAACTGGTCAAAGTCAATTTAAGTAATAAATATAAATGAATAAAAAAGAGTGGGTTCCATCGTTTCTATGGTTACTTTTTAAACGGTGAGGTCCTTTCTATACACCGGAGCCCCTTCCTTAATTTAGTAACTTGTATAGTTCACACTCTTTGGCTCTACCCATGAATTATCCAGTAATAGGTCTTTTCACACTAAGATCTACCTATACAGTAACGGCATTTCATTATGAAGGTTGGTTAGGTAGCTGACCCTGTGAGTCCGTTCTTGCAAGAGTAGGAGCATCATTTTTATGCTTCTTAAATAAGATTTCCCCCGCTTAATGGATAACCATTTGCTACCAATGGGGAATTGCTTCTCATCTCCAATTGAGGTGATCGGATTTGTACCAATGGAAACCATAAATTTAATACACAACAAAGGTCTTTTTTTTAGACAGTGAATGGAGTTCTTCGACTCTATCCTATTCATTGGTACTGATCTTTGATACTGTAAAAAAAAATTGTTTCCTTTCTTTTGGTCCAGTTCATGATCTGAACGAGTCGCACATACACCCTAGTACATGTTCCTCGACGCTGAGGACATCCCCGAAGAGCGCGGGCTTTTTTGCCCTTTCTGATTGGCTGTCTTGTGTTTCTAATAAGTTGTTTAATAGTTGGCATGCTGAATCATATATAGAATGGGCTGGTTTAGATCGATCCTAACCGGATGATTCTAATTGGAGACTTGACCCGTTTTACCTCGGTAAAAAGAGGGAAACTAACAAATTCTAGTTCATTCGAATTCTTCAAGGTAAAGGTAAAGGAAAAGAAGGTAAAGGAAAAGAAGGTAAAGGAAAAACCTCGAAATACAGATTTTTCGTTTTTTCCCATTCTTCCGTTTCCCATTCTTCCGGTTTCCATTCTTCCGGTTTCCATTCTTCCGGTTCCCATTCTTCCGTTTCCCTTTCTTCCGGTTCCCTTTCTTCCGGTTCCCTTTCTTCCGTTTCCCTTTCTTCCGGTTCCCTTTCTTCCGTTTCCCTTTCTTCCGTTTCCCTTTCTTCCGTTTCCCATTCTTCCGTTTCCCATTCTTCCGTTTCCCATTCTTCCGTTTCCCTTTCTTCCGTTTCCTTTTGACGCCTCTGACCCAGCCTTAGCCCTCCAAGATCAACCCCTACAAGATCCACAATTCCATGAATTTTGGCTTCTGTTGGTGTCAGAAACTCATCCCGGTCCAGGTCAAAAGCTATAACCCACGATAATTGTCCTGTTCTTTGGCTATAAAGCCTTATGACGGTCTCGCGGAGAGATAGTACTTCATCCGTATCCGGGGTCAACATATGTCCCTCAAGATAAGAACTAAGAGGTTGGTGGAGCAATACCCTAATGATATAACATCATGAATGATTCCTCTATGTCGCACGATTTGGTGAAGGAAAGAGGTAAGGTAACAAATTATAAGAACAAAAAGAGAGAGTTGAGCAACCGTACAGGCATCGTTTGCCCATTGCATACGGCTCCACGATGGAATTCACTTTTCACTTCCATTGAATGAAGAAAGAGAAAAATAGGATCTCTAAGACCCGAGGATCGTTCAATGATCCATTTACCACCCTTCCCTTCGAGAGAATTTAAAAATAGTAATACTATAGATAGTACTATGATGGCTCCGTTGCTTTATCTATTTTTCTCGTCTGCGATTCAGCAATCCCAAAGTGTCTTTTTGATTTGATCAACTAAGGAAAAATGATCGTGTTTTTTGTTTCATTTTGAAAATCTCTCATACACTAAATAGTGGAAAGGGACTTAGGGTGTCAAAACCAAAAAGTTTGTGACGCTGAAATGGATCCCCGATAGATAAGATCCAATCGGAAATGCCTTTTGTTTCATACCACTCTCTCGATACAGAATCTCATCGTATGAAAAAACCATAATTGCTCCTATCGAATTCGAAGTGCCATGCTATTATTACTTATTATTTTATTCATATTCCAGATGGCGAAGGCATAGTCTTCGTTTTTCTCTCAAATAAAAAAAATGCATTGGCACGAACCGAACCGTGAGGGAATGCTAGACGTTCGCTAAATTCTCCTGCGGACAAGACCAAGGATCCCATTGAATAGGCCCTCCCTATGCCTATTGTATGTACATATGGTGGCACACCTCGTATCATATCAAAGATAGCTAGTCCGCACACTACCCATCCGCCGGGACAGTTTATAAATAAAAACTGCTCCCAGGTCTTATCTGCTCTAGTGAGATATACCATGAGACTCAAAATGTTATTCGCGAGCTCCCACTCAAGCTTTGCGCCTAAAAATAGGGCTCTTTCTAGATGAAGTCGGTTGATTAGGACAAAATTGTACCCCGTAGGAACCATACACGCACTTTTGGGTGCATACGGTTCAAAAAATTGCAAAAAAAAATCAATGTGTAAATTCCAGCCCTTTTCATTGTTTCATAGCAGGATTTTTCTAACTCCTAACGAGCGTACTTTTTTTTTTCTTCCATTTTTCAAGCAAGCTAAGTTTTGGCTCACTTCCCCCCCAAAAAGAATTCATTCAAATTGTAGAACTCATTTTTCATTGATGTTTTGTTTTATTTCATCGAAATTCAAATTCGATTTTAAATTTAAATTATGGTGTCATTTTCTTGTTACTGAATGGGCTTCTTCCATTCTTTTAGGTTTAGGCTCTACTCCGGGTAAAGATCTACCCGACCTCGATTGGCACATCTAGGACAACTGACTCCCATTTTTTTTTATTTCCTGTCTTCCGCCAAATATTCGATGGAGTCATAGTCTATATGACTCCATCGAATATTTGGCGGTTTGCAATCGCCTCTACGGTCTAATAAATAAGAAATAGGAATCTTTTAGGTTATGATACAAACGGTAATTATACATATTCCTATTTGACCAATTGGGTGTTTTATGAGCGGAGCCTGGATACTTCATTTTAGTGGTCCAACCAAGCCAACCATAAATTCTTCCATTCTAATTGAAAATAGGAATATGGATCTCCCAATGGATCTAATTGCATTTCAGTTCACGCTTTCAATTCTTGATGGTTCAATCACTCTTTTTTGGGCGAAAGAGAGGATATCTCGATCGGGGAAGAGAACGGGGAAATCCCATAGGACCCAATATGTCTGACAAGTCGCACTATAAGTCCACCCACGTTGCCTCTTCGTCTTCAGGAATTAGAAAAGCAACTTTTGGAACACCAACAGGCATTAAAAAAAAAGAGAAACCGAAGGAGCCTTGAGGTTACTTTACTATGCGAAAGCGTATTCATTTCTAGTTTTCATTTTCAGAATAGTATATATTACTAGAAAATACGCAATTTTGTTATTTGTTATTAATTTAGTTATAAAATAGATATATATATATTCTTTTATAAAATATAGATTATATATATATATATCTATTTTCATATATAATCTATTTTTTATAGGACATAAAGTTTTTCTAAGTAAATATGAGCGAGACGGGGATATGCGGAAAAGTCCGTCCAATTTTCTTTTTGAATGAAACTATCTATATCTATTTCCCATCCTATCTGCATCGCAAATTTAGGTCAATCCGCATGTTATTGACGCTGGTTTTTGGAAAAAAAAGGAAGGATAGAGTAGAGGCTTCAAAAAGGTTAGAAATTAGAAACAAGGATCATAACACTTTTAAACAGAAGCAGAAGATTCTTAAAGAAAAAAGATTTATTCTGATAGAATCGGATGGCTCTGGGACGGAAGGATTCGAACCTTCGAGTAGCGAGTCCAAAACCCGTTGCCTTACCACTCGGCCACGCCCCATTTTGGCTTCTATTTCATACTAAGAAAAAATAATATTCTTATTGGTTATTCGTCAATTTCCGCTCAAATCTCTATGAAATAGGTTAGATTATTGCTAGGATTTGACACGTGGAGTTGTAGAATCCAACTGAATTTATTGATCATTACATATAATTCAATTAAGATAATGTATGAAAGTATGACTCCTTCTACTCTCGTTTGAGAATTGAAGGCTTTTTGATTGGGTGATGCAAAGAAAAAGAAAGATTTTTGGTGTACCTTATTACTTTACTTTCTTTTTTTCCTTCTATCACTCAATCAAAATACAATTATCTCCAAGTATCTCCAAGAAGGAAATGTTTGTTATGCTGAATCTCTTTAGTTTGATCTGTATCTGTCTTAATTCTGCCCTTCATTCAATTAGTTTTGTTTTCGCTAAATTGCCTGAGGCTTACGCTTTTTTTAATCCAATCGTAGATGTTATGCCAGTCATACCTGTGCTCTTTTTGCTCTTAGCCCTTGTTTGGCAAGCTGCTGTAAGTTTTCGATGAGATCTTTACTACTGTCTTACAAACATTCCTAATTTTTTAGGAGAAAAAAGATTCTAATAATTGATAAGATCAGATAAGTCTTACATTATGAACCCTTGATTCGCACATAGAAATTTTTGGATGGCCTATTCCTCATTCTTACCTTCTACTTCCAGTGACCAAGGACCCTATTAGTATTAATTAGGGTCCCCTACAATCACAATATATAGAGAGAGAGAGATGGGGCATGAAAGAGAATTTTGGTGAAAGAATCTTATTACAAATTACAAATGCATTTCTGAAAATGACTTTCTTTTGTAGAAAGCACTTCATTTCTTGGTGTCAAACAAAATAGGATATGCGGTCTAAAAATGGATAATCTATTCCCCTTTTTCCAAAAATGATCTTGGAGATTTTGTAATGCTTACTCTCAAACTCTTCGTTTACACAGTAGTGATATTCTTTGTTTCTCTCTTCATCTTCGGATTCCTATCTAATGATCCAGGACGTAATCCTGGGCGTGAGGAATAAAAAAAGGGAGTTTTTCCTTGCTCGATTTCGGAATTTTGTTATGATTTTCTCTATTCCAGACATTGAACTATGATAAAATCAGAGAAAATGGCTCGGGTTTTTTATTTTGAAAGGCAAATAAAAAGTCATCAGAGGAGGCGGAAAGAGAGGGATTCGAACCCTCGGTACGAAGGAGTCGTACAACGGATTAGCAATCCGCCGCTTTCGTCCACTCAGCCATCTCTCCCAATTGAAAAAGGAGAATTACTCTGGTATGATTATGCATGAAGTAAAAAAAGTCTTTCTTTAGTCTTTCTTTTTTATTCTATACTATAGAGACTCATTAGATCCTAATTTAGATAGAGATTCATTTTTTTAGTAATTCCATTCGAATTCCATTTCGATACCGAGGAGATTTCCCATAGAAAAAAAGGAAAGAACCTTTCTTTCGTCTGAAAGATTTTTTTATCCCCCGGCCTGGCTAGGTACTGACCAGGCCAGGCCATTTCTTTCTTGTTTTATTTCAATGAATCATAGATCCAATGATTTATTGGATTAAAAAAAAAAAAAATGATAATGATATCGAAGTAGGAAATCTTTTAAATGAAACATTTTTCATGATTCTTTCTGAATCCCTGGTACTCGAAGAAATGTGAGATTGGTGAATTTCTTCTATCGAGTCACTTCCGCCCGGCTCATTGAACTCATTTCTTTGGTTAATGGCTTAGATTCATTCTGTTCCCCTTTTGGGAGAAAGATCCTTTTTTTTCTTTTGTTTCGTTGTTTTTAGTTTCATTGTTCGAGAACGAATTGGATCTTTCATGATTGATTATCTTCAACAATCTGTAATCTGTTAAAGATGCAGATTTCAGAAGAACTTGTTTCTTCGTCTTCTTTCGAAATTGTTTCATTCATACAATCAAATATGATGTGAATTCACTAATTCAATTGAATCCTAAGACTTCTCTAGCCAGATAAATGCTTACCCGTCCATATAGAAAAAGAAAGTCTCAAGTATAGATTGCTATGGACCGATTGAGCCAATGACTATTCATGATTCCATATTGAATCAATTCCATACGGGTTTCAAACAAGAGGGATGTTATGGTAAAACTTCGTTTAAAACGATGTGGTAGAAAGCAACGTGCGACTTGAAGGACATGATCGTCTGTGGACTCTTACATCCACCATTTTTTATAGGAATAAAGATGCTCTTGGCTCGACATAGTTTGTTCTGTTCCACGAGACCAACCCCTTTTGCTGGGTTGTAAATAGTACCTGATGGAGCTCGAGCAGAAAGTAAAGTATTTATTCATTTCTCAGGGACAAGGGTCTAGGGTTAGTGTCAATCAATAAGTTGGAACAACTTCGTAAGTATATCTTCAATATAGAAATCGAAAACATCCAAATTCAACAAAAGTTTCGAGGAAATTTTGTTGGAATTGAGAAAACTATTTCGATTTCGATCACAAGTCTATCCCACGGGAATCAACCGTTCATATGATTCTTCGCTAGAAAGAAATCGCAAAAGGTACGTTGCTGCCATTTTGAAACGATTAAAGATCACCGAAGTAATGTCTAAACCCAATGATTCAAAGCAAAGATAAAGGATCCCGGAACAAGAAAACACCATTTTAAATTGTCTCAATCATTGGAACCAGGAATCAAAAAAAAGGGATTCTAAACGAGACAAACAAAAGGGTTTAGAGACAGCTCAATAAATGAAATGACTACGTCTAAGGATTTTCCTTTTAGCTCTTTGAGAATTAGACAACTTGAGTTATGAGTACGAATGATTTTTCTTTTCTTTTTCGGGACGGAAGAAAAAAAACGAATCAAAGCATAGTAATGAATTTGAGAATTTTATAGATTTATTTGGAACTATATAATTCAAATCATTCTTTCTCGAGCCGTACGAGGAGAAAACCTCCTATACGTTTCTAGGGGGGGGACATTGTTCATCTATATCTATCCCAATGAGCCATCTATCGAATCGTTGCAATTGATGTTCGATCCCGAAGAGAAGGAAGAGATCTCGGGAAAGTGGGTTTTTACGATCCGATAAAGAATCAAACCTATTCAAATGTTCCTGCTATTCTATTTTTCCTTGAAAGGGGTGCTCAACCCACAGGAATTGTTCATGATATTTCAAAGAAAGGGATAGTTAAGGAACTTCGGGTTAATTAAACGAACTAAAAGGAATGAAAAAAGTAGGGAAAGGGGGGACATCCTATGTGAGTATTGTGTCATTTTTTCTTTCTTATTCCCCCCTTTCTTGCTCTATTCATACCTATTTACGATTAGATTGATCCCATACAATCCCATATTCTATTTATAGAAAATAAAAAATAACGACAAAAATCTCTTTTGATCTGAGACAGATAGAAAAATAGAAAAAAATAGAGGAAATTACAATCACAGGATCCATTAAATTAGAAATTATGGGATTACTAAATTAGAAATTATGGGATTACTCTAAATCGGGCGGCTTTCGTTGGGATTCCGCGAACAAACAAGGGGTCCAAGCTTAGTTATTGCACCTTTAGTTATATTAAAATAAAGCCGAAACCTTTCCTACTTATTCTTTCTTTTTTTCTTTGGCCATCCAGACTGACTTTCCTATCTTTATTATCTATGTAGATTCTCTATGTAACGCCAATCCAACACAAGTCTTTTTTTTTGATTTTATTGAAATTCCATTTTTTTGTTTTCAACGTTCATATTGACAATAGTGTATTGAACAAATATAATTGGGTCGTGGATAAATAGATCTATTTATCCACGTCCCATAAGTTTGGTTTTTAATTGACTTCATGCAATGCAAATGATGTGTTCCTTGGATTCGCTGTGACACAAGAGGTCTCCTCTGAAACGGAAAGAGGTCGATCTATTTTCTATATTTATCGGGTAATTGATTCTATTTTCATTTGATCTGTTCAGTTTTACGTTTATAAATCGAATCGACCAGAAAATTCTTTTTTGAGATTTGGTTGTTAGTTCCATTTTGTTGATGGGGTCGTGCAATCCAATATCCTATCTCTTTCTTTTTTTATTTCTTTTGATTCCGGTCGTATCTACACATCCTAAATTACCTTATTCGGGTTGCTAACTCAACGGTAGAGTACTCGGCTTTTAAGTGCGCCTAGAATCTTTTACACATTTGGATGAAGCAACGGATTCGTACATACCATTGGTAGAGTTTGTAAGACCACGACTGATCCTGAAAGGGGGTGAGTGGAAAAAGCAGCATGTCGTATCAATGTAAAACTCTGAGAATACTTGATCCTTAACGGATCGGTACAAAATCTATATATTTTTTTTATTCTTGTAGCGGGACAAAAGAAATTCACGGTTGGGTCGATTGAATAAATGGATAGAGCCCTCTGGCTCCAATTATAGGGAAGCAAAAAGCAACGAGCTTCTGTTCTGAATTCGAATGATTACCCGATCTAATTAGACGTTAAAAAAGGATTAGTGCCTGGTGCGGGAAAAGGTTCTCCCATAAGTGGATTATCCATTTTTTTTTTTTGAATCCTAACTATTTCTACCATACATTATATTATGTATGTATATTATGTATGGAGTGGAGACTCATGTGTATTAGAAACGGTATATTGATAAAGATAAATTATTCCAAAGTCAAAAGAGCGATCGGGTTGCAACAATAAAGGATTTCGAACCATCTCGGTATTCTCTAACGAACACAAACCAATTGGATGGAAAAAGAGAGGATCTATTGATTAGCTTATCTGTCGTCGCCGAGGTATTTTTTATTTTCTTACTATATACCCCGTTTTGACTGTATCGTACTATGTATCATTTGCTAACCCAATAAACCCTTTGCTTTTGTTTCAAATCGAATTTCAAATGGAGGAATTACAAGGATATTTAGAAATGGATAGATCTCAGCAACAAGACTTCCTCTATCCACTTCTTTTTCAGGAGTCTCTTTATGCACTTGCTCATGATCATGGTTTAAAGGGATCCATTCCTTACGAACCCGTGGAAAATTTAGGTTCTGACAAGAAATCCAGTTCACTGCTTGTGAAACGTTTAATTACTCGAATGTATCAACAGAAGTTTTTGATTCTTTCGGCTAATGCTTTTAACAAAAAAAATTTTTTTGGGCACAACAAAAACTTTTATTATCAAATGGTATCTGCAGGATTTGCAGTCATTTTGGAAATGAAATTCTCACTGCGATTAGTGTCTTCTCGAGAAGGGAAAGATCTAAAAAAATCTCAGAATTTAGGATCAATTCATTCAACATTTTCCTTTTTAGAGGATAAATTCTCACATTTAAATAATGTGTCAGATATACTAATACCCCACCCCATTCATCTGGAAATCTTGGTTCAAAACCTCCGCTCTTGGATACAAGATGCCCCCTCTTTACATTTATTCCGACTCTTTCTCCACGAGTCTCGTAATTGGGGTAGTCTGATTACTCAAAAGAAATCCATCTCTTTTTTTTCAAAAGAGAATCAAAGATTCTTCTTGTTCCTATATAATTATCATGTATATGAATGGGAATCCATATTCATGTTTCTCCGTAAACAATCTTTTCATTTACGATCAACATCTTTTGGAAACCTTCTTGAGCGAACACATTTCTATGGAAAAAGAGAACATCCTCCAGGAGTGTTTTGTAAGGATTTCCAGAATATTCTATGGTTGTTCAAGGAGCCTTTCATGCATTATGTCAGATATCAAGGAAAATCCATTCTGGCTTCAAGGGGAAGTTTTCTTCTGATGAATAAATGGAAATATCACCTTGTCATTTTATGGCAATATTATTTTTACTTGTGGTCTCAACCAGCTAGAATTCATATAAACCGATTTTCCAATCATTC